AGATAGGATGGCTGAGTCTTTAAGCGGTGGATTGTAACCCCATAAACAGAGGTTCAAATCCTCTTCTTATCAAGCCTTGAGGTGTCCAACATGTTAGATTGCAAATCTAAAGTAGTAGGCTAACGTCTACCGGGGCTTTCCCCCCCCCGGGGGGCCTAGACGGATGCCCATTGGTTCAGGCGTTTAGCTGTTAACTAAAAGTTTGTAGGGTCGAAGCCTACCTGTCTAGAGAAGGCTTTAGCTTAATTAAAGTACCTGTTTTGCATACAGGAGCTGTGGGATAATGCCCCGCAAGCCTTATCAAGGACTGGGGGATTTTCACCCCCACTTAGAGCTTTGAAGGCTCTTGGTCTTCTATTAACCTAAGTCCCTTAAAAAGCTACCAATGCAATCGCAGCGGGAGTGAGGGGTAAGACAGAAATAGTACCCGTAACTAGACAGGCTAGAGGGAATGTTAGTTGTTTGGCTCGTAGTCGCCAAGGCGGAATGCCCGAAAAATTATTAGGAAATATAGTAAGTGTCATGGCATATGTAAGTCGCAAATAATAGTATAGACTGAGCAGGGCGGTCAGTACCGCAAGAGTGGCAACAGGGACAAGGCCCTGTTTAGAAAGCTCCTCAATAATTAGCCATTTAGGCATAAACCCTGTTAAGGGTGGAAGACCCGCCAGGGATAAAAATACAAAAGGGGTCATCGCCACAAGTGCGGGCGATTTCGCCCAGGAGATGGCTAGTATATTAATGTTTGTGGATTTAACTAACTTTAAGATAATAAATGTTGAGGCTGCGGCGATAATATACACTAAAACAGCTAACGTGGCTAGAGAAGGCGAAAACTGAACAATTAGAACCACTCAACCTAGCTGGGCAATAGAGGAGTAAGCTAGGATCTTGCGAAGCTGGGTCTGATTTAGGCCCCCTCACCCCCCGATGAGGGTGGATGCTAACCCTAATAAAATTAAAAGCGCAGAATTGGACGGCTGGATTTGAAGCAACAAGGCAAGAGGGGCCAATTTCTGCCACGTGGCCAAAACTAGCCCCGTATTTAAATCTAAACCTTGAAATACCTCCGGTATTCAAGAATGAAGGGGGGCAAGCCCCAGCTTTAATGCCAACGCAATTGTAATTACACCAATAAAGACTGGGGAAGTGGCTTGTTGAATACCTCACTGTCCTGTAAATCAAGCATTTGTTACCCCCGCGAAGAGCAACACAGCTGCACCCCCCGCCTGAATAAGAAAATATTTAATGGCTGCTTCAACTGCCCGGGGGTGGTGATTACGCACTATTAAAGGAAGAATTGCAAGAGTATTAATCTCAAGGCCCACCCAAGCAAGCAGCCAATGGGAGCTCACAAAGGTTAGCGTAGTCCCTAGACCTAGGGTGGACAATAAAAGGGCTAAAACATAGGGACTCATTAGTAAAAGAAGGAGTTTAACCTTCATTTTTGGGGTATGGGCCCAACAGCTTATTTAGCTTACCTTACTAGATTGTAGTGTAGAAGGAAGCACAAAGAGTTTTGATCTCTTCAGGTCGGGTTCAAGCCCCCACTCTCTAAAGTAAAGTGGGGCGAAAACTCACTTTCAAGCTACGCCGAGCTTACCCACACGGCATTTAAGATGCCGTGTGCGAAGGGAAGACGGGTTTACCCCCCCCATTCAACGCCATCTGAACTCCAAGCCTACGCCCCTTGTCCTAATAAACACGCCATACACCTCACCATAAAATTTTATTAAACACCTCCTGTATATTAAAGACTAACATCACAAATGTAGCTAAAATTAACCCTGATTTATAAATATTAAAACTAATAAAAGGTGCACATTAAACGTTCAGTATTCACCACCTGATCCTGAATATAAGAACAAAATAAATTTAAGGTAGCACTATTAGATCATACAACAAGTTACACTTTTATTCAACTTTCAGTTATTCACAAATTCTTAATGTAGTAAGAACCGACCAACAAGATCAAAGCTCAATGCTAACAACTAATGGAGATGAACTAAGGACTTACAAAGGCCCACGAAACCCCCAGGCACAGCCACTCACTAGTAAAAGAAGGGGTTTAACCTTCATTTTTGGGGTATGGGCCCAACAGCTTATTTAGCTTATTTTACTCTACTCTAGCCTAGAGGACAACACAGCAGACTCTGGCAACTTTGGGGGGGGGGGCCTGGCTTACCGGGCAAACTTGCCCGAACTCCGAGCCTGCGCCCATGTCATAACAAACATATTTATGTACTCTACCATATGTTTATGTTAATCACTCCAGTGATGTCTAGGACAACTTCTCTATGTATTATCACCATAAATTTATATTAAACACTTCATGGATATTCAGGGTCAATACTTGAAAAATTAGCTAAAATTGACTAAACACACATCTCTTTATGTATTATCACCATAAATTTATATTAAACACTTCATGGATATTCAGGGTCAATACTTGAAAAAATTAGCTAAAATTGACTAAACACATACAGATATCAAAATTAATAAAAGGTGTACATTAAGCATTAAGTATCTATCACCTGATCCTAAATATGAGGACAAAATAAATTTAAGGTAGCACTATTAGATCATACAACAAGTTACACTTTTATTCAACTTTCAGTTATTCACAAATTCTTAATGTAGTAAGAACCGACCAACAAGATCATAGCTTAATGCTAACGGTTAATGAAGGTGAGGTACAAATACAGTAGGGGTTCCATACAGTGAATTATTCCTGACATTTGGTTCCTATTTCAGGGCCATTGATTGATAACAATCCGCTAAACTTAACCGACACTTACAAATCTCATGTTTGTAAGACATACTCCTCGTTACCCAGCAAGCCGGGCGTTCACTCCAGCGAACCAGGGGTTTCCTTTTTTTTTTTTCCTTTCAGCTTACATTTCAGAGTGCACACGGGATTAACAAACAAGCGTGAGCACTTTCCTTGCTTAAAAGGAAATAGTATGAGCTATAGTAAGACCCCTACCTATAGGTTTCATTTTTTTTTTTCACGGGCATAAGGGGTCAAATCTCTTTCGGAGAAACTCCATAAGGGAGTATAATAGATATCTTTCGTTAGATTCCCCCTACCCCCTTACTTACCAGACATGTCTAAGGCTTTTAATAAAAATTTTGTCTCAACAAGACTACATTACAAACAGGCCAGACGGGGCATGCAAGGCGTATGGGGCAAACAGGACAAATATCGCAAATATAGCAGATATAGTGGACATAACAAACATAACAAACATAACAAACATAACAAACATAACAAACATAACAAACATAACAAACATAACAAACATGACAAACATAACAAACTAGATCTGACACCTCACAAAGCTCTTTTAGCCATTGTATAATATAATAAAAACATAAACTTATTTTAAATAATTTTGTGTTACAAATACATAAACTTTAAATAATATAGTGTTATAAAAACATAAACTTTAAATAATATAGTGTTATAAAAACATAAACTTTTTAAATAATATTTTGTATTACAAATACATAAACTTTTTGTATAATATAGTGTAAAAACACAAACTTATTTTAAATTATATAGTGTTACAAACATAAACTTCTTTTAAGGAGCTCTTTTGATCATTATAAAATGTAGTTAAATATCTACTTTTTATACATTATATAGTGTCACAAACATAAACTTCTTTTAAGGAGCTCTTTTGACCATTATATAAGGTGACAAGTTATTTACTTTTTTAAACATTATATAGTGTCACAAACATAAACTTCTTTTAATTTTTTTTGGGGGGGGGGGCTACTACAATGTATTATATACACCCAGTCGGACAAGCGGGGCTTACAATTAACAGTATTTAGAATACCTAAGGGCAACCTAGGGTTGCCAAGGACAAGGCAAGCGTGGTTTATTTAAAACGTAACACTGAAAATGTTGAGATGGGCCTTAGAAAGCTCCGCAAGCACAAAGGCTTGGTCCTGACTTTATCATCAGCTTCAGCCAAACTTACACATGCAAGTATCCGCACCCCTGTGAGAATGCCCTCAGTCCCCTGCTTGGGGACAAGGAGCTGGTATCAGGCACAATCTTAGCCCAAGACACCTTGTTTAGCCACACCCTTAAGGGAACTCAGCAGTGATAAATATTAAGCCATAAGTGAAAGCTTGACTTAGTAAAAGCTAAGAGGGCCGGTAAAACTCGTGCCAGCCACCGCGGTTATACGAGAGGCCCAAGTTGATTATTTTCGGCGTAAAGGGTGGTTAGGGAAGAGTAGATACTAAAGCCAAATTTTTCCAGGGCTGTTATACGTTTCCGGAAACTAGAAGTTCAACCACGAAAGTGGCTTTATTAAACCCTGAGTCCACGAAAGCTAGGGAACAAACTGGGATTAGATACCCCATTATGCCTAGCCGTAAACATTGATAGGTTAATACAACCCCTATCCGCCCGGGAACTACAAGCACAAGCTTGAAACCCAAAGGACTTGGCGGTGCTTTAGATCCTCCTAGAGGAGCCTGTTCTAGAACCGATAACCCCCGTTCAACCTCACCTTTCCTTGTTTTTCCCGCCTATATACCGCCGTCGTCAGCCCACCCCGTGAGGGCTTAAAAGTAGGCTTAATTGGCACAGCCCAATACGTCAGGCCGAGGTGTAGCGTATGGAAAGGGAAGAAATGGGCTACATTCCCTATCTTAGGGCATACGAATGATACGCTGAAACGCATATCTTGAAGGAGGATTTAGCAGTAAGCAGGAAGTAGAGCGTTCTGCTGAAATTGGCTCTGAAGCGCGCACATACCGCCCGTCACTCTCCCCCAAAAATATCACCTTAGTTATATAAAACCTTAGAACAATAAAGGGGAGGCAAGTCGTAACATGGTAAGTGTACCGGAAGGTGTACTTGGATCAATAATCAGGATATAGCTAAGATAGAATAGTCTCTCCCTTACTCTGAGAAGTCATCCGTGCAAATCGGATTATTCTGACACCAAATAGCTAGCCCCTCTAAACAACCTCAACACACCACTATTAATACCCCTAAATATACAAGTTAAGATTTAACAAATCATTTTTCCCCCTTAGTATGGGCGACAGAAAAGGGCCAAAGGCGCGATAGAGATAGTACCGCAAGGGACCACTGAAAGAGAAATGAAATAACCCAGTAAAGTACTAAAAAGCAGAGCTTAACTCTCGTACCTTTTGCATCATGATTTAGCCAGTGATTTTCAAGCAAAAAGCCTTTTAGTTTGTGAACCCGAAACTAGGGGAGCTACTCCAAGACAGCCTAATAATAGGGCAAACCCGTCTCTGTTGCAAAAGAGTGGGGTGAGCTTTGAGTAGAGGTGATAGACCTACCGAACCTAGTTATAGCTGGTTGCCCAAGAAATGAATAGTAGTTCAGCTTTACGGCTTCTCCCTTCTCATCAGTACATGCAATCCCTGATATTTTAAGAAACCTTAAAAGTTATTCAAAAGGGGTACAGCCCTTTTGAAACAAGACACAACTTTCCCAGGAGGGTAAAGATCATAATTACATAAGGTAATTGACCCCGGTGGGCTCGAAAGCAGCCACCCCCTTAAGAAAGCGTCTAAGCTCGTAAGAATGTTACCCCTCTCCCAATTCTGATCATTTTATCTTACCCCCCTAAATTTATTGGGCCGCCCCATGCCAACATGGGGGTGACCATGCTAATATGAGTAATAAGAAAGCTATGGCTTTCTCCCCGCACACATGTAAATCGGAATGGACCCCCCACCGAAGATTAACGGCCCCAATTACAGAGGGTAGTGGACGATAAACCAAACAACAAGAAAATCCTCCAACCACCAACCGTTAACCCAACACAGGTGTGCCCCCAGGGAAAAACTAAAAGGGAGAGAAGGAACTCGGCAAACACATAAAGCCTCGCCTGTTTACCAAAAACATCGCCTCTTGCAAATAATGAATAAGAGGTCCCGCCTGCCCTGTGACTATTAGTTTAACGGCCGCGGTATTTTGACCGCGCGAAGGTAGCGCAATCACTTGTCTCTTAAATGGGGACCTGTATGAATGGCATAACGAGGGCTTAGCTGTCTCCTCCCCTAAGTTAATGAAATTGATCTTTCCGTGCAGAAGCGGGAATAGACACATAAGACGAGAAGACCCTATGAAGCTTTAGACGTAAGGTAGCCCAGACTACAAAGGCCCTCCAATAAGTGAACAAACCAAAAGGTTTTCTACCCCGATGTCTTTGGTTGGGGCGACCGCGGGGAAAGACAAAACCCCCATGTGGAACGGGAGTACAACTCCTTAAACTCAGAGCCGCAGCTCTAAGAAACAAGATTTTTGACCTAAAGATCCGGCAATGCCGATTAACGGACCGAGTTACTCTAGGGATAACAGCGCAATCCCCTTTTAGAGACCATATCAACAAGGGGGTTTACGACCTCGATGTTGGATCAGGACATCCTATTGGTGCAGCAGCTATTAAGGGTTCGTTTGTTCAACGATTAAAGTCCTACGTGATCTGAGTTCAGACCGGAGTAATCCAGGTCAGTTTCTATCTATGATATACTTTTTTCTAGTACGAAAGGACCGATAAAAGGGGGTCCCTGTATTATATACACCCCGCCCCCGCCTGATGAAAACAACTAAAATAGACAGGGGGGATGTCTTCTCCGCCAAAGAAAATGGCACGTTAAGGTAGCATAGTTCCGTAAATGCAAAAGACCTAAGCCCTTTCCACAGAGGTTCAAGTCCTCTCCTTAACTATGCTTTCGACGCTTCTTAAAGAATTTGTTAACCCCTTAGCCTTTATTGTTCCAGTACTGCTAGCTGTAGCATTCCTCACCTTGCTTGAGCGAAAGGTACTTGGGTATATACAAATACGAAAAGGCCCAAATATTGTTGGGCCTTACGGCCTCCTTCAACCGATTGCAGATGGACTAAAATTGTTTGTAAAGGAGCCCATTCGACCTTCTACTTCCTCCCCCCTGTTGTTTTTGCTAGCCCCTATGCTAGCGCTTACTTTGGCCCTTACACTTTGAGCCCCCCTTCCTCTCCCCCACCCAGTCATTGACTTGAATCTAGGTGTGCTATTTATTTTAGCCCTATCTAGCCTAGCAGTTTACTCCATCCTTGGCTCGGGGTGGGCCTCTAATTCGAAGTATGCCCTCGTTGGGGCCCTTCGTGCAGTCGCCCAGACCATCTCTTATGAAGTAAGCCTAGGCTTAATCCTACTAAGTGTAATCATCTTTGCCGGAGGCTTCTCGCTACAAACCTTTTGCATCGCACAAGAGAGTATGTGACTACTTTTACCTGCTTGACCATTGGCCGCAATGTGGTACATTTCCACCCTTGCCGAGACAAACCGCGCCCCTTTTGACCTCACCGAGGGTGAGTCTGAACTGGTCTCAGGTTTTAACGTAGAGTACGCAGGTGGCCCGTTCGCCATGTTTTTCCTAGCCGAGTACGCTAACATTCTATTGATGAACACATTATCTGCGATTCTATTTCTTGGAGCCTCCCATATCCCTTCCTTTCCTGAGTTGACAACCATAAACCTTATGATAAAAGCTGCCCTTCTATCCGTTATTTTCCTATGAATCCGAGCATCTTACCCCCGCTTCCGATACGACCAGCTTATGCACCTTATCTGAAAAAACTTCCTCCCACTGACCCTTGCATTAGTTATTTGACATTTGGCCCTCCCCATTGCATTTGCGGGACTACCACCTCAATTTTAAACCCGGAGTTGTGCCTGAAATAAAGGATCACTTTGATAGGGTGAATAATGGGGGTTAGAGCCCCCCCGACTCCTCTGAAGAATGACAGATATTAAGCAGGGATAAAACAACCTGGACCCCCCATTAATCCATCAATATCGAAGGGTAACAATTGGTAATATCTTAAGCCCCTAACACCTCCTTCCTTCGGGGCGGGAAAAAAAAAAGAAAAAAAGAAAAAGGAGGAGGGCAGCCCTCCTCAAGACTAGGTGTTCTTGTAGTTGAATACAACGATGGCTTTTCATGTCTTTAGTCCAGGTTAAAGCCCTGGTAAGAATTATGTCATACTGCGGAGACTTACTTATACTGGGTGTGGTAGTAGGGACAGCGGCAGTTGCCGCAAATCCCTCCCCCTTTTATGCGGCCCTAGGATTGGTTATGGTCGCGGCAATGGGGTGCGGGTTTATCATGTGTTCGGGGGGCACTTTTTTATGCCTAATTCTGTTCTTAATTTACTTAGGGGGTATGTTGGTTGTATTCGCTTATTCGGTGGCACTATGTGCAGACCCCTTTCCCACAGGTTTAGCGGGGGGGTCCGTGGCTAAGTATATAGTAGGCTACCTAGCACTAACAGGGGTGGTGGCCCAGTGTACTACACTGGGCCCCCCCTTTTGATGATCTGTAGCTCAGGAAGCAGACATAAGTGCAATACAAGGGGAGACCGAGGGGGTGTCGGAAGCATACGGGGGTGGGGGCATTCTTCTAATCACTTGTGCATGAGCCCTGCTGGTAGCCCTCTATGTTGCCCTGGAAGTGTCGCGGGGCAGTAGTCGGGGGCCGGTCCGGCCTATCAAAAGGAGCCCCAAACGGGTGAAGGCGGGGCTCAGGCGCTTGGGGTCCGTATAACTTCTTTTAGGCCACCTAGAAGGGTGTTTACACCCCTTAACCCTAAGAATAAAAAATGTGCGGGGCGGCAAGTCTTATTGTTGCTTGCAATACCCCCCCCCTCCATTTTACTAAACAACGGGGCAACCATAAATTAACTTATAGAGGCAATAACCAGTTGGCCCTAAAATAGGGGCCAAATGTCAGGGGTAGCCCACTATGTGGGGCCCCTACTATATTTACACCCTACTCAGGGCCAGGTAAAATATACTGAGTGCTAAGTGCACACCTTTTAGTAATTTTGACACACACGTATATAAAACCAATTTTTGCCCACGAAGTAGATAATCCAAGTGTGTAGTTATAGGGGGCCACAGAGTAGTTTAGTTTAGAACTCTAGCTTTGGGAGTTAGGGGTGGGAGTTAAAATCTCCTCTCTTTGAGCAGTAGGGAGGGGTTTAACCTCCGACCTCCGGTTTACAAGACCGGCGCTCTAGCACTGAGCTACTAATGCATGTCAAGCCCAAGACTTTGTTTTCTAATCAGCCCGCGAGGGGGAAGAGGATAAGAAAAATAGAGAAGTACAAGACGGATGCGAGTTGACCAATAATAATGTACGGATCCTCAACGGGCATGCCACCAATTCAGGTGAGAATAACAACATTTGCAATAAGGGCCCAAAATAAAAACTGGGATAGGGGGCGGAAGGTTAGACCCCGAAGTTTGCACGTATGAAGAAATGGGACAACTAGAAGTACAAGAATAGACGCTAGAAGGGCTAGTACTCCCCCAAGTTTGTCTGGGATTGAGCGCAAAATTGCGTAAGCAAACAAGAAATATCACTCAGGCTTGATATGAGGGGGGGTTACAAGAGGATTGGCAGGGGTAAAATTGTCCGGGTCTCCTAGGAGGTTTGGGGTAAAAAGTGCAATTGTGGCTAACACAACAAGAAGAACTGCAAACCCTAATAGGTCTTTATACGAAAAATAGGGGTGGAAGGGAACTTTATCCCCGCCTGAGTTTAACCCGAGCGGGTTATTTGAACCCGTTTGATGTAAAAACAATAGGTGTACTATAGTTACGCCCGCAATTACAAATGGGAAAAGGAAATGAAATGCAAAGAAGCGAGTAAGAGTAGCATTATCTACCGAGAATCCCCCTCAGATTCACTGTACAAGGGCGTTGCCTACGTACGGCACTGCTGAGAGGAGGTTGGTAATTACAGTTGCACCTCAAAAGGATATCTGGCCTCAGGGTAAAACGTACCCTACAAAAGCAGTCATTATCACAAGAAGTAGCAAAATTACTCCAACGTTCCATGCCCCCTTAAGTAGATACGAACCGTAGTATAGGCCTCGACCAATGTGTATATAAACGCAAATGAAGAAAAAAGAAGCGCCGTTGGCGTGCATATCCCGAATTAATCACCCATAATTTACATCTCGAGTGATGTGGGCAACAGACGAGAAAGCGGTGTTAACATCCGCGGTGTAATGTATAGCTAAAAAAAGACCTGTTAGGATCTGAGCAATTAAACAAAGCCCGAGTAAGGACCCAAAGTTTCATCACACTGAAATATTAGATGGGGCGGGGAGATCAACGAGGGCATCGTTTGCAATTTTTAGGAGGGGGTGCGTCTTTCGAAGGCTTGCCATTAAGTTCAAGTGTGGTTGCTGGGCCCCTATAAGGAATAGGACTAGCGGCTATAAAATGATTACTGAGACTACAAGAGTGAGGGCCAAGAGGAAGAGGACAAGGTGTGTTTTTATTACACCTTGCTGAATATTGCTTATAGTTGTAATAAGGGGCTTATTAAGCGTGACTGAGGCTTTAGGCCCAACTTGTTCTAACCAGTTCTGGTCAATTATCTGATCAGCGGCCGTTTGACCTCACACCAAGGACAGTTTCGGGGCTGCTCGATGAACGAGGGCGGGGTAAAACCCCAACATGCTGGTAAAACGATGGGGGGCTGGGAAGAGGGTTGTTTGGGTACGTGCCCCTAAAGGGGCAATAAGTCAGAGCGCAGTTAGGAGCCCCAGGACTGTAACAATAATAGCAATTAGTTTGAGTACGGGGGGCATGGACATTACAGGGGTCTTAAAGGGCAGAACATTTAAGGTGATACATAACCCTGCCAGGATGCTTCCTCACGCAAGCCGCTTAAGGGGATTAATCAGTTGAGGGTCTCCTTCCCCAATTGGGGAAATAGCCATAGACCGGGGGTTGGCCATAACCACAAAATAAATTAGGCGTACACTATAAACGGCTGTGAAAGCCGTGGCAATAAGGGTTAAAATAAGCGCCCAGGCGTTCAGGTGAGAAGTAGTTATTGCTTCAATAATAGCATCCTTAGAGAAGAAGCCTGCTAGGAAGGGCATACCAGTGAGGGCAAGACTACCAATAGTAAAACAGGAAGAGGTCCAGGGAGTCTGGCGTTGAATCGCCCCCATCTTTCGTATATCCTGTTCCCCCCCCAGGCTATGGATAATAGACCCGGAACACAAAAATAGCATAGCTTTAAAAAAAGCATGCATGCAGATATGAAGAAAGGCAAGCTGCGGTTGATTTAAACCAATAGTAACTATTATTAGCCCAAGTTGACTTGATGTAGAGAAGGCAATAACTTTTTTAAGGTCATTATGGGTCAAAGCACAGCAAGCTGTGAATAGGGCTGTTAGTGCCCCCAGGCATAGACAGACGGTTAAAGCAATCGGACTCTTCTCTAGCATAGGGCTTATTCGGATAAGAAGAAAAATACCCGCAACGACCATCGTACTAGAGTGAAGGAGGGCCGACACTGGTGTCGGGCCCTCCATGGCAGCCGGTAGCCACGGGTGGAGCCCAAATTGGGCGGATTTGCCAGCAGCAGCAACAATTAGCCCTAGGGCAGGAGGTGTTACATTAAAACCTTCAGCCGTAACGAAAATCTGCTGCATCTCTCAAGAGTTCAGGTTTGTGACTACCCAGGCCAGCGCAAAAATTAACCCAATATCACCTACTCGGTTGTAAACAACTGCCTGAAGGGCAGCTGTGTTTGCATCGGCTCGGCTGGACCACCAGCCAATAAGGAGAAACGACATAATACCAACCCCCTCTCAGCCAATAAAAAGTTGAAAGAGGTTGTTAGCTGTTACTAGTACAATCATCGCAATAAGGAAAATTAACAGGTATTTAAAGAATCGGTCCATATCGGGGTCATCATGCATATACCAGGCTGCAAATTCTAGAATCGCCCAACTTACGTATAGGGCCACAGGTGTAAAGATTAGTGAGTAGTGATCGAATTTAAGACTAATCCCCACGTCAAACGTTATGGTATTCATTCAATTTCATGAAGCAATGACTACTTCCACGCCCTCGTTAACAAACAGAGATAGCGGGATCAGACTCACAAAAAAGGCAGTTTTGACTGCGGGTTTAGCATGTGTTTTAGCCCAGCCTGGTTTTAAAGGACCTGATATCAAGGTAACGACTACGGGGTAACCTAGAAGAAAAAAGATAATAATTAAAGTGGACGTGAGGACAGATGCGGAGGATCACATAGCCACTACTTGGATTTGCACCAAGAGTTTTTGGTTCCTAAGACCAACGGATGTGCTGTTATCCTTCAGAAGCGGCCCGAGTGAGCCTCGGAGTTTAACCAAGGGGACGGAGGTTAGCAGCCCCCGTTGCTACCAACCACTCTCGGTGGATAAAGGGGTTTTAACCCTTATTTTTAGAACCACAATCTAATGTTTTTTTTAAACTATACCTACAGTTAACTCACCCTCAAATTAGATGAGGTTTAAGGGTCAATATAATAAGGGGGAGCAGATGTAGAGTCACAATTAGATGCTCCCGAGTGTGGGAGGGAGCAAGGGCAATTAAATGGCTGGGTAAAGGCCCCCGCTGGGTTGTGATAAATATATACATTGAGTAGCTGGCGGCAATTAGCACACTAACCCCTGTTAGTGCCAAGGTCCAAGGGGATCAACTAATCAAAGAAGTAATAACCATTAGCTCACCTATAAGGTTTGGTAACGGAGGGAGGGCCAAGTTAGCTAGACTAGCTAAAAACCACCATGTGGCCATCAAAGGAAGAACCATTTTTAGCCCTCGGGCTAAAAGAATACTTCGGCTGTGCACCCGCTCATAATTGGTATTTGCCAAGCAGAAAAGAGCGGATGATGTCAGGCCATGGGCAATCATAAGGACCAGCGCACCTGCGAACCCCCAAGGGGTTTGCACGAGAATACCAGCCACTACAAGCCCCATATGTGCCACTGAGGAATACGCAATTAGTGATTTTAGGTCTGTCTGACGAAGACAAATTGACCCCGCCATTACCCCCCCTCAAAGTGCAAAAACGATGAAAGGGTAACTCATCTCCTTAGTAAGAGGCTCTAGAATTAGTATTATTCGCATCATACCATAGCCCCCTAACTTTAAGAGAACTGCGGCAAGAATTATTGAGCCCGCGACAGGAGCTTCAACATGAGCCTTTGGTAATCATAGGTGAACCCCATAAAGGGGTATTTTTACTAAGAATGCAACAAGACAGCCAGCCCATCATAATTTATCCGCATGTGTTGTTAAACTCAGGGGGTCTATATACTGCAAGGTCAGTAGAGATAGTGTACCACTAGTATTCTGAAGAACCAGTAGCGCAACAAGAAGCGGGAGGGAGCTCACCAGTGTATAAAATAAGAAGTACATACCTGCATTTAAACGCTCTGCTTGATTCCCCCAACGGGTGATAATCATTAGCGTCGGGAGTAGTGTAGCTTCAAATATCACATAAAATATCAGGAGCTCGGTGGCGCTGAAGGCCAAAATAAGAAAAAATTGCAGGGAGATAAGAAGGGTGATGTAGGCTCGCTGGCGATTTAAGGGTTCAACCCCCATGTGGTGCTGACTTGCAAGAACCATGAGGGGTAAAAGCCAACATGTGAGTACCAGCAGGGGGGTGGATAGAGGGTCACTAGCTATACACGAGTTCAGGGCTGTTCACCCTGCTTCTGAAGTGTTCTTAAATCAGGTGAAGCTAGCTACAGCAATTAACAAGCTGTGCGCAAGAGTGGAAGGTCACAACCACTTTGCGGGTACAAATCAGGTTGCAAAAATTAGTATAAGAGTTGGGATAAGAATTTTTAACATTGCAAGAGATTTAGGCTTTGTAGGCGGTCAGTGCCATGCGTTCGGACTGTCGCTACTAGAAGAGCAAGACCTGCGCTTGCTTCACAAGCTGAGATAGCCAGGAGAAATAGCGGTATGGCAGAAGAGCTAGTGGAGGCCATGCCCAAGGTTCAAATGGACAGAGCAATGTACAGAGAAAGCATCATACCCTCAAGACATAAAAGTGCTGACAGGAGGTGCGTTCGATGAAATACTAGGCCTGTTAACCCTAGAATAAATGCTGAACAACAAGTAAATTGGGCGGGTGCCATTAGGTAATTACGGATTTAAACCATAAGCTTTTGGGTCGAAACCAAATATTTTTATTAAACTAACTGCCTATTCAGCCCACTCAAGGCCGTCTTGAGTCCACTCATAAATTAAACCTAGCGTAAGAAGGGTTAAGAGCGTAGCTGCCCAAAAAAAAGACACGAGGGGGGAGGCTAGATGGTCCCCCCAGGGTAGCGGGAGTAGCAGCGCAATCTCCAAGTCAAATAATAGAAAAAGAATTGCAATGAGGAAGAATCGAAGGGAGAAGGGAAGACGGGCAGACCCTAGGGGGTCGAAGCCACATTCATAGGGGGATAACTTCTCATAGTCCGGGGACGCCTCGGGGAGGCAAAATGAGACGAAAGCAAGAATGACACATAGGAGGCTGGCTACTACAATGGTAGTCATGACTAAATTCATTATCTTTCCTTGGGTTTTAACCAAGACCGAGTGATTGGAAGTCACTTATACTAGTTAGTACTAGAAAGATTACGAGCCTCATCAATAGATCGAGACATATAAAAATAATCAAACAACGTCCACGAAATGTCAATATCAGGCGGCTGCTTCAAATCCAAAATGGTGCCCAGATGTAAAGTGATGTTTAATTTGACGGAGTAGGCAAACTGCCAAGAAGGCTGACCCAATTATGACATGCAGCCCATGAAAGCCGGTTGCTACAAAGAAGGTAGCACCATAAACTCCATCACCAATTGTAAAAGGGGCATCAACATACTCTGCTGCTTGAAGAATCGTAAAATAGAAACCAAGGATAATTGTTATAGTTAATGACTGAATTGCTTGCTTACGATCGCCCCCTATCATGCTGTGGTGCGCTCAAGTGACTGTAACCCCAGAGGCAAGCAGTACTGCTGTATTAAGTAACGGAACCTCAAGTGGGTCAAGGGTAAAAATACCTGTCGGGGGCCAACAGCCTCCTAGCTCAGGGGTGGGGGCAAGACTTGCATGATAGAAGGCCCAAAAGAATCCTAAAAAGAAGAAGACCTCTGATGTAATAAATAGAATTATACCATATCGCAAGCCTTTTTGTACGGGGGGTGTATGATGCCCCTGAAAAGTGCCTTCCCGGACAATATCTCGCCATCATTGGTACATCGTGAGAAGCAGAAGAACTGTGCCGATGCCTATCAGGGTTATGGAGTGTTGGTGAAATCAGACTGCAAGACCTGATGTTATTAATAAGGCGGCGATTGCCCCTGTTAGGGGTCAAGGACTGGGGTCGACTATGTGGTATGCGTGTGCTTGGTGGGCCATTATTTATTTAGGGGCCGAGCCCCGTTTAGCGCTTAGGTGTTTTCTTGTAAATATAGCGACAGAAGAAGCACAAATACATAAGCTTGAATGACCGCTACTGCCAACTCAAGAAGGGTTAGAACTGTTATCACTAGGCCTGTCAAGATCGCCACAGGCCACATCTTGTCAACAAGGAACAGAGTGGCAGATGACAGTAATTGGATTAAAAGATGGCCCGCTGCTAAGTTTGCTGTTAGTCGTACACCAAGCGCAAACGGTCGGACAAATAGACTAATTGTCTCAATAATAATTAAGACGGGGATAAGGGGCGCGGGGGTGCCTTCTGGCAAGAGATGCCCTAAAGCAATAGTTGGCTGATTTCGCAGGCCAATTAATACTGTACCTAATCATAACGGGATAGCGAACCCTATATTAAGAGGCAGCTGGGTAGTCGGGGTGAAGGTATAAGGAAGTAACCCCAGTAGATTTAAAGAGATAAGATTAATTATAAGCGCGGTGAACAAAAGCGCTCATTTGTGTGCCCCCACATTCAAAGGTAGAAGAATTTGCTTTGCAAAGTTCATCACAAATGAATTTTGAACCCCTAGAGTTCGGCCGTTAACTACACGATTCGATGGCCCTAGGAGTAGTACTCAAGGGGTGACAATAGCGATTGCTAATAGCGGCACGCCCAGGAAGTAGGGGGTAAAAAACTGGTCGAAAAGGCCTAGGACCAAGGCCAAGTTCATTTTTGTCAGCTAAAAGATTTTGTCCCTGAAGCAGAGGGTTTAAGGGGGCTTGTATGCCCTAATACCTTAGCATGACCCGTCGTGAAGTAAAGCGTAAGCGCTAAAATTAGTATTGTAAAACAATTAGCATCGAGATTTCGACTCATGTCACTAAGGGTGGTTGGGAGTCACCAATCTTTAGCTTAAAAGGCTAACGCTAGGCCCTGTTTAGCTTCTTAGTGAAGCATCTTCCAGTATCACAATGGCCCAATCCTCAAATTCTCGTAGTGGCACAGCTTCAACCACAGCGGGTATAAAGCTATGGTTTGCGCCGCAGATTTCCGAACACTGCCCGTAGAAAACACCGGGACGAGATGCAATAAAAGCTGTTTGATTTAGCCGCCCCGGCACTGCATCTATTTTTACACCCAGGGAAGGAACTGCCCATGAATGTAGCACATCTTCGGCAGAAACCAACACTCGGATCGGTGACTCAACAGGGGTAATTATACGATGGTCCGCCTCTAAAAGACGGAATTGCCCTGGGGCTAGATCTTGTGTAGGGGTTATGTAAGAATCAAACTCTAGGCTTTCATAGTCAGTATACTCATAACTTCAATACCACTGATGCCCCATGGCCTTGATGGTCAGATGGGGGTCATTAATTTCATCTATAAGATAAAGAATGCGGAGGGAAGGGAGGGCAATCAAAATAAGAATAATTGCTGGAAGTACGGTTCAAATGATTTCAATCTCTTGAGAATCAAGGATATGCTTATTAGTTAAACTAGATGTAACCAAAGCTACAATAAAGTAGAGGACTAAAGTGCTGATCATAAACACAATTATTATAGCATGGTCATGAAAGTGAATAAGCTCTTCTATAACAGGGGAGGCAGCATCTTGGAACCCAAGCTGGGAGGGAAAAGCCATGATAAAACACGTGAGGTGTTAGCTCACAACCTGGCCCTGACAAGGCCACATAATTAAATTTTACTAGTGTCTTTAAGGAAGTGACAGAATGGCCATGTGATTGGCTTGAAACCAATTTATGGGGGTTCAACTCCTCCCTTCCTCGTTAGTTGTGATGAATTTGTACAAATGCAGGCTCTTCAAATGTGTGATAAGGGGGAGGACAGCCATGAAGTCACTCCACATTAGTTGTTGTGAGCTCAACAGAGCACACTTCACGTTTAGCAGCAAAGGCCTCTCAAATAATAAAGAGGAACATAATAACAGCAACTAAAGAAACCAAGGATCCAATGGAGGACACTGTGTTCCACAGCGTGTAGGCATCTGGGTAATCTGAGTACCGCCGGGGTATCCCGGCTAACCCAAGAAAGTGTTGAGGGAAGAAGGTGAGGTTTACCCCAATAAATATAACTGTAAAGTGAATTTTTGTTCAGGTTGAATGTATTGTATACCCTGTGAATAGCGGAAACCAGTGTACGAAGGCAGCAACAATTGCAAAAACGGCCCCCATTGAAAGTACATAGTGGAAATGTGCTACTACATAATAAGTGTCATGAAGGACAATATCTAAAGACGAATTGGCCAAGACAATCCCTGTTAAACCCCCTACTGTAAATAGAAAGATAAATCCGAGGGCCCAGAGGAGTGGGGCCTCTCATTTGATTGTCCCACCATGGAGCGTTGCTAATCAACTAAAAACTTTTACACCCGTGGGAATCGCAATAATTATTGTAGCCGATGTAAAATAAGCACGTGTATCTACGTCCATGCCCACTGTAAACATGTGGTGGGCTCAAACAATAAACCCCAACAGTCCAATGGCCATCATAGCCCAAACCATGCCCATATAACCGAAAGGCTCTTGTTTACCCGCGTAATATGCTACAATGTGGGAGATCATGCCAAACCCCGGGAGGATAAGAATATAAACTTCAGGGTGACCAAAGAATCAAAAGAGGTGTTGGTAAAGAATGGGGTCCCCCCCTCCCGCAGGGTCAAAGAAGGTCGTATTAAGATTTCGGTCCGTGAGGAGTATAGTAATACCAGCAGCTAGGACAGGGAGTGAAAGAAGTAAAAGAACAGCAGTAATTAATACAGCCCACACGAATAAAGGAGTTTGGTACTGAGAAATAGCAGGAGGCTTCATGTTAATAATTGTTGTAATAAAATTAATTGCCCCTAAAATCGAAGAGATACCTGCCAAATGCAGGGAAAAAATAGTTAAGTCAACAGAGCCCCCTGCATGAGCTAAATTCCCAGAGAGCGGAGGGTACACAGTTCACCCTGTCCCTGCCCCAGCTTCGACACCTGACGAAGCTAGCAACAACAGAAAGGAAGGCGGCAAAAGCCAAAAGCTCATATTATTTATTCGAGGAAAGGCCATGTCAGGGGCCCCAATCATAAGAGGAATAAGTCAATTTCCAAAACCTCCGATTATAATCGGCATTACCATAAAGAAAATTATTACGAAAGCGTGAGCAGTAACAATTACATTATAAATTTGGTCATCCCCCAACAGGGCGCCTGGTTGACTAAGTTCTGCCCGAATGAGCAGGCTAAGGGCTGTTCCTACTATCCCGGCCCAAGCGCCGAAGATTAAGTAAAGAGTGCCGATGTCTTTATGGTTGGTGGAGAAGAATCAACGTGTAAGGGCCAC